GCTCTTTTGATTTTGGAAAAAAAAAAGATCTTTATCAATATACTGCTTCTTCTACACATTCATCTCTACCCCTAATGTAGAATAACTAATAGTTAGGACTCATAAAAAAATCGATAATCCGCTCATGAGAAAAGTCCTTCCCGCATCAAGCACTAATATCTTTTTAACGTATAATTAGATCGGGTAATCATTCAAATTAAGAACATAAGCTCGTTGCTTTTTATTTCTCTAGAATTGGAGCCCTAGAGCTCTATCCATTTATTCATTCGACCCGACTTGAAATTGATTTTGTTCCACATCAAGAATTCAAACAAGCTTTTGAACCCATCAGGTAAAAATATTCCCCGAATTCCCCATTGATACGACATGCTGTTTTTTCCATTCATTCCTTTCAGGATCAGTCGTGGTCTTACAAACTCTACCAATAGTATGGACGAATCTGTTACTTCATACAAATGTGTAAAAGATGCTAGCCGCACTTAAAAGCCGAGTACTCTACCATTGAGTTAGCAACCCGAATAAAAAAAAGAATTAGTATGTGCAGATACAATCAGAATCAAAAACGAAATGGAATTGCACGACGTAATCAAATAAAATATCAAATGGAATCAAATAAAAAAAAAAATGGATATACCGTCTCTTGTATCTTATGTTATCCCTTCTTAGATTATCTATTTTTTTTTTTGAATCAAAATTTTTATATCACACAAAAGTCACTTCTTGTATCACAGAAAATCCAATGAGCCCATCATGTGAATTGAATGAAGTAAAATAAAAAAAAACCAAGTCTATGAAGCGGAGATAACTAGATCTATTTATCCACAATCGGATTATATTTGTTTGATCCACTGTTGTCAATATGAATGTGAATAGTGAAAAACGAATACAATGGAGAACACAAAAGAATAAAAAAAAAAAAAATAGAAATAACAATTTCAATTGAATATCTTTCTTTTTTTATTTATATTTCATTATTCAATTTAATTAGTCAATTGAAATAAATAGAAATAGGAAAATATATATATATATAATATATAAGAATTAAAATGAAAAAAAGAGAAAATAAATAAAAAAAGAAAAAACTACGGAGTTGTGTTGGATTGGCACGATAGAGATAATGAACATAAATAGAAAAAAAAAAGTGTAGGCGAAAGAATAAATTAAGGTAAGGAAGAAGTAAAGTAGAAAAAAATCTCGGGTTTATTCAATCAATAAATAAATATAAGTAGAATAAACAAGCGTAATCCCTTGTGTTTTTTTATTTGTTCATAGATTTCCAACAAAAACCAACCCATTGATGGTAATGTCCAAATTTTTGATTTCTAGTATAAAACCAATTATTTCATTTATTCACTTGATTGATCTTTAATAAATAAGTGTAGTAGAACAAGAGAGGGGGGAAATAATAGAGAAAAGGTTATCCAAAGCTATAGACAAGTCATCCACACCCTCTTTTTTTTTTTTTATTTCATTAATTGAATTTTTCGGTTATTGATTCAGGTCAAATTCCGTAAAAACCGCAGCCCTCTTTAAAATATCATGAACAGTTCCTGTAGGTTGAGCACCTTTTTCAAGAAAATATAGAATTGCAGGAACATTTAAATAGGTTTGATTCTTTATCGGATCATAAAAACCCACTTTACGAAGATCTCTTCCCTCTCTTCGGGATCGAACATCAATTGCAACGATTCGATAAACGGCTCATTGGGATAGATGTAGATTAACAATACCCCCCCCAGAACCGTATAAGAAGTTTTCTCCTCGTACGGCTCGAGAAAATTTGAAGTTATGTATATGTATAGAATTCTAATTAATGTAAAATAGATCCATAGATTATCAAATCAATTAGACTATGATTTCATTTTTTTTTTTTATTCTTTTCCAAAAAAGAAATAAAAAAAAAAAAATTCTTATTTGTATCCTCATAACTCAAGTTGGGTAACTCTCACTCAAAGGAAAACCTTTAAGCATTTCATTTATTGAGCCGTCTATAACCCCCTTTTTGCCTGTCTCCTTTAGAATCTATTCTATTCTTCATTCTGATCTAGTTTAGTTATTGAGACAATTAACAAGTTTAGTTATTAAAACAATTAAAAAAGGTATTTCCTTGTTCCGGGATCCTTTATCTTTGCTTTGAATCATTGGGTTTAGACATTACTTCGGTGATCTTTAATCCTTTCAAAATGGCAGCAACATACCATTTTTTGTGATTTCTTTTTATCAAAGAACCATATGAATGATTGATTCTCGCGTGATACACTTTTGATCAAAAGAGTTTTCCTAATTCCAACAAATTTGATGTTTGAATTTGAAACTTGCTTGAATTGGATCCTTTCGATTTCTATATCGAAAATATACTTACGAAGTTGTTTCAACTTATTGATTGACACTAACCCTAGATCTCCGCCCCTGATAAATGAATTAATACTTTCTACTCGAGCTCCATCATGTAATATTTACATTCAAACTTCCCCAAAATGAAATGAGGGTTATAGTGGAACAGAACAAACGATGTCGAGCCAAGAGCATCTTCATTCCTATATATAAAAGAAAATGGTGGATGTAAGATAAGAATCCACAGTTGATCATGTCCTTCAAGTCGCACGTTGCTTTCTACCACATCGTTTTAAACGAAGTTTTACCATAACCTCTAGTTTCTTGGAACTGGTATGTAATTGATTCAATTATGGAATCATGAATAGTCATTGGTTTAGTTGGTACATAGTTATCTATACTGTTATGAATGGGTAGTTTCTTAAAAAGTATCAGCAAGAATTCCATTTTTTTTTTAAACCCACATTTTCTTTTAGATATTGGATTTTCTTTTAGTATATTGGATGAATACAATTTTTTGTATGAATGCAATATTTATTTAATATGAAATGGAATATATATATTATTCTTTTTTTTTTTTTATTTCTATAAATTTAGAAAAAATTACGAATAAATAAGAAATACGTTCTTTTTGAATCCGCATTTTCAAGTTTCTTGATAGGATGGATTCGCCAGTTTAACACTTCTTCAAGTACCAAGGATTCATAGGAAATCATTCAAAATAATTGATTGAAAGTTTTCTACCTCGATATTATTATTTGACTAAAGTTTTCCAATAAGGGAAGGGACATTTTATTATCTTTTATTATCATAAAAAAAACCTATTCGAATTAACCCATCAATGATTTAAAACAAATAGATAGATCAAAAACAAATCCAATTTTTTTTGACTCTAAATTATTTTAGCCTAAACCGGTCTTAAGAGACTTAATCCCATTGATTCAATTCAATTAGTACCAAAAACGCAAGCCCTTCGTATTTATAATTCCACATAAATCCACAGAAATAAAATAATCAAGTTGCACACACCATTTAAGGGATAGAGAATAAGAGAGGCTTTCACATTTCGATTTTGAATTAAAATGACATCATGGAAAATATATGAGACGTAAGGTTTTTTTATGAATAACGAATTTCAAATATGAATATGAAAGATATGGACATACGATGAAAAGCCCGTCCTACTTTTTTTTTCATTAAAAAAGTCTTTTTTTTTTTATCTATGTTCCCATCTTTTACCTAGATAAAAAATGGATTCAATTCCATCTACGTCTTATGGTATTTAAACTCGATTAAATTTGTGAAAAAAATATGATTTAGAGACGAATCAAAAATAAGAAAAATAATGATAAGAAAGAAGAATCACATTCTATCTAATATTAGACTCTTAAACAGAAGGTTGTTCAAAAAAGGCAATCTTTTTTTGATATGATAATTTTGATATGATTATATCATATATAATATTATGGAATATTATGATATATAATATCATAATACTATGATATATATAATACGCATACTCTGGGACGGAAGGATTCGAACCTCCGAATAGCGGGACCAAAACCCGTTGCCTTACCACTTGGCCACGCCCCATTTCTATTCAAGACTAATAAACACTAATATTGTTATTGGTTGTTCGTCAATTCCAGTCCAAATATTGATAGAATCAATTAGATTGTTGCTAGGATTTTGATACGTGTAGATATCGAATGAAACTGAATTTATTGATCATTAGATATAATTCAATTAAGATATTGTATGAAAGTAGGATTTATTTTATATCTATTTTGATTTGAGAATGGAAGGATTTTTGATTGGCTGAGTTCAAATCAAAGAAAAGAAAGGTTTTTTGACCTACCTTATGTTATTCATTTTTACCTTATCCCTTATATCAATAATAAGATATTAATAACTCAATCAACTCAAAAAAAAATTATCTTCAAGAACAAAATGTTTGTTATGCTTAATATTTTAAGTTTAATCTGTATCTGTCTTAATTCTGTCCTTTATTCAAGTAGCTTTTTCTTAGCCAAATTACCCGAGGCCTACGCTTTTTTGAATCCAATAGTAGATATTATGCCAGTAATACCTGTGTTCTTTTTTTTATTAGCTTTTGTGTGGCAAGCTGCTGTAAGTTTTCGATGAGATTTTTCATACTGTCCTAGAAAAATTCATGATTTACTCGAAAAAAAAATTCTAACAATTTCTAATATAAGATCAGATAAGTCTTACATACAGTCTGAACCGTTAAGTTAAATATTGAAATTCTTGTATAGCTGTGCTAAATCTAGATCACTCTCATTTTCTTGTTATAACTTTTTTTTCCATTGAACGACCCTATTAGAGTCCCCCACAATATATAATTGTGGGTATAAAAGAAAATTTTCATTAATAAACAACTCAACTCTGATTTTCTGAAATTTTTTTTTTTTTTCTAGAAATCACTTCATTTCTTGGTGTCAAAAAATAGGGTATGCAGTATAAAAATAGAGAATCTATTCTCTTTTTTTTTTTGAAAAAAAAAAAATGCTATTGGAGATTGTGTAATGCTTACTCTAAAACTATTTGTTTATACAGTAGTGATATTCTTTGTTTCTCTCTTCATTTTCGGATTCCTATCTAATGACCCGGGACGTAATCCTGGACGTGAAGAATAAAAAATCAGATTTTTGTTTTCCTTGCTTGATTTGCAAATTTTTATCTATTCCACATCTTTCTTTAACTATATAAAAAAAAAAAAAAATACCAAGTCATCGACAGAAACGGAAAGAGAGGGATTCGAACCCTCGGTACGAAAAACGCGTACAACGGATTAGCAATCCGACGCTTTAATCCACTCAGCCATCTCTCCCCCAATTGAAAAATGAAAAAGAATAATTACTATGATACATTAAGTAAGGCTTGAAAAAAGCCCTTCTTTATCTCTCTTTATTATTTTATTATATCTTTATTATTTATTATATAGATAGCTATATAAAGCTATATATAGATAATATATATCTAAAAACTTTTATCAGAAATTCCAATTCCATTTAGATTTTAAATAAAGTAAGGGCTCAAAAGAGATATCTACAATCCAATATTTGAATATATAAATACCAATCTATTAAATGTTAATAAATAAAATTTTGAATAAATTAAGAAAATAAAAAAGAAAATGAAAATATATATATATATTAAATAATAAATCAAATCAATAAAAGTACCTTGTTTATTTCGTCCGAAAAGTCCCTTTTTATTTCCACGGCCTGGCCTGGTCAGTACCTAGCCGGGCTTTTTTTTTTGTTCCAATGAATCGTAGAAAAAATGATTTATTTTATTTGAAAACTCAAAATTCTTTTGAAATAAAATAAAAAAAATCGAAACAACAATCATATCATAAGAAGGATTTTTTCGATTCCTATGATACAGAATCAAATGATAGAGAATCAAAGTGTCATTTCTTATTATTCTTTCTTTTTTTATTTACTTTTTTTTACTGGAATAAAAAAAACTTATCATTTAATTAGTTAAATGAGTCCTCGTTTACTAATCTCATTAGTCTTCCTGATAAAAATATGTCAACGCTCTCATTTTCATGATTTTTTTTCTGATCCTATTTTTTTATTACTTATTACTAGGACCTATTTTTGTGTTCGACAAAAGGTCGATTTATATGCAATAATAGCATTGTAGCGGGTATAGTTTAGTGGTAAAAGGGTGATTCGTTCTATTAACCCTTTAATAGTTAAAGGGTCTTTCGTTTGATTTATATTTCGATCAAAAACTTTATTTCTTAAAAGGATTAAATCCTTTTCCTATCGATGAAAAATTCGAGGAAAAATAGAAATTCTCGTGATTTGTATCCAAGAGTCCGTTATAAATTGAAAAAATTGGATCATGAAATTACGAAACATAATTTATTTTTGAATTGGATCCATACTTCCAATTGAACGAGTAAGGAATCCATGGATAAAGGTAGAAAGAACGGTCTATTTCTAATCGTAACTAAATCTTCAATTTGAGATTTATATAAGGGAGATTGAAGCAAAACAAAATAGCTATTAAACAATGTCTTTGGTTTACTAGAGACATCGACAGATTATATTGTTTTAGCTCGTTGGAAACAAAAAAGACTTTTCCTAAGGATTATTTCAAATAGAAATAGGGAACGAAGTAACTAGAAAAGATTGTTAGAATCCTCTTTTCTTCTATAGGGATCATCTAGAAAGCAGGTCCTTTTGAATGCATTCAGACAGAAAGGCTGACATAGATGTTATGGGTAGAATTTGTTTTTTTTTCGTTTACATCTTTTTTTTCCATCTTCCATAAAGGAGCCGAATGAAATCAAAGTTTCACGTTCGGTTTTGAATTAGAGACGTTCAAAATGATGAATCAACGTCGACTATAACCCCTAGCCTTCCAAGCTAACGATGCGGGTTCGATTCCCGCTACCCGCTTATCTTATCTATTTTATCTTCTATTTTTTTGATTAAAATGATATCGTAATTTTATAGATTTATTATTTTTTGATTACTATATTTCGAAATTCATAATAGACAAATATTTTTGAATTGATTCATTTCAAATTCGAATATTTTCATTCTATTTTAGAATATATAAAATTATTATTATATTATATAAAGTACTCTATATTATTTTATAAAATAAGATAATTGAATTAATATAGAATAAAATGAATCTAGAATTACTATAAATCATAATAAGATAAATTTGACAATTCAATTGTAAATTCAATTAATGGAATGCATCATTGAATTGAATAAGCAATTTCCGGAATTCGTGCACATCTTTTTTTTTATGAACAAAAGATGTGCAAATAAGAAAAAAAATAGGAGTGAAATTAAC